CCAGCCAGAAGCAAGCATAATTACGGCATGGATTCTACGCCTGAAGGAAGCTAGTTGGAAAGCTGGAGTATTTATCCTTTCAATCAAGGCACAGTTACTAGTTACTCAAGCAAGAGGTTTTAGTGGGATAGAGCTAGAGGTGACGTGGCTGAAAGAGATCCATTTCGCTAGCCCTCCCATATTATATAATGATATTTATTCTAATAAAGAGAATAGGATTCCCAACGAATAGACACTCTCTAGTCCTTTCTTCTTTGAAGAAGTAGTGCTTTCCCATATGGATTGAAAGACTCAGGCTAATGGATTTCCCTTGACCCAGCTGGCTCAGATAGAGCATGGAAGAATTGTGAGTACTCTTCCAAAACAAAAGCCTATTCAATAAAGTAGTAGTACATGTACAGGAGGAAGAGGAAATAGGGCGGGTAATTTATTGGAATATGCTAGCTTGCCCTTGCCTGGTCGGTGGTGAAGGACGAGAAAGATACCTGGACGGAGATGTGAATTAGATATAAACCTTCTCATCACTAAATCGATCAAGTACTTACCTGAGAGTGAGAGAGGTCATATTAGTATTCTCTGTATATTCTCATAGTGACTTTGAAAGCACTCTAAGTCCCGTGCGACTAAGAATAAGAAGAGGTGATAGCCCGACTGCTTGATTCCGCTTTACTACAAGTTTGCAACTAAAGCCACAGAGGAAAGGTTAATTCCTTGTAGGGAAGTTGATAGGCATTTTCTATCTTCCTGAGCATACGCTCATTCTTTCTCTTATATACGCTAATTCTTTCGCCTATTTGATAGCTTCAAACGCTTGTTCTTATCTTTATCATACGAAGAAATATCGTAAAAATGGCATAACTATCTCTTTCTCTTTACTAGGAGCTGCTTGCCCAGTCAGAAAGCTAGGATCAGTCTCTGTCCACTCTAAGGAAGAAAAAGGTACGAAGATTTATCATAGATGGAGAGCGCTGGTTGATGGTGAAGAAGATGCTCAGGCTTGCTTGGTCCGGTTCATGTGGAGATGCCGGTGACGAGCGGGGCATGCCAGCTGTGTCGGTCGTTCCTCCACTTGTGGTTGTCTCGACTGCATTCTCTTTGGTATTAGGTTGAGTCAAGTTTTGCCCTGAACTGGTGAAAGGAATAGTAGGACTTTTACCTCGGTGGAAGTAGGGATTTAAGCACAGTTGTGATTCCGCTTTCATGTCTTGGATTGAGCTTTCTCACTCTTTCTATGCCTCTTCCTTGTCGGCGTCCTTTGTTCGCTACTGCTTTAAAGAATGGGATGAGGCTACCTGATCGTCGAGTCGACTTCAATTGGATTGGATCTTCTTATCCATGGTCATAAATCCGATTCTTCACCCAACCCAGTGGGAACAGTCTTCATGGTGGTACCAGTGCGTATATATGTAGATGGGGCCTTCGGATCCCACCCTCGATTTTCCATCCAATCTTCCTATCTTCTTTTCCCTGCTTTGGAAGCATTCGATCTCTCGTGAGCAAACCCTCGTCAGAGAAAGGGGGCGGGAAGCCTGCGTGCGATTCCTGGGTTGGATATCCCTGGCTCTCTTCTCTCAGAGTCCCCGCTAGCTTTCAAGCGTTCATTCAATCTCCCTCCCAACGCAAGGAAACCGATCGATGCACTTGGCTTTAGGTTTCGATCGATAATAATTATATATAAAACGCTTCTCGCTGGAGACTCGGGTGGGGCGCTTGCTCTCCACTGGCGGTTGGATGAAAGACGTACCCATAAAGTTGACCTAAGTTGGGATGCCTCCCATCGAACTAAAGCAAGAAATCTTCCTTCGATGCGAGTCTATCAAATGTTTAGCCACATCCGCTGCGCCCCGGTAAGTGGAGTCAATAGGTTCATCGATCATCAGCCTTATCAGCTGTCCCTCCCTTCTAAATATTACCCAGGATCTTATCCCAGGCACGGCGACGCTTGGCGAACAGTATAAAAAACGAACTAGAGGTTCCATCTTTCTTTAGAGATTCTATAATCTCAAAGAGCTTCTTATCCGAGTAAGGCCATACCCGCGAAACCATATGATAATTAGAGTAGGCTAGGAGATGAACAATTGTTCCGAATAAGTCGTTATTTATTTGCCCTATAGATAGTAGGCCCCACCTACCCCCACTATAGAGGTAGGGCCATCCCACCTTGTTCCCGAATCGAGAAGTTCGCCTTGTTCCCGCCTGCCGATCGGTTCAGATCTATAAGATATTACCCTTTCTTCGCCTATATTTTATTGCCGCCCGCTGGTCCCCAGCCAGCCTCCTTGCCTCACTTTAAAGCGCAGAAGATGCAAACACCCTAAATAAGCCCAACCCACCCGAGGTAAGGTAGGAGCGACGGGTGAAACGTACTGAACTCAAGGGACGGCCAGGCCTTTCCTTCATTCAGTTCTAGTTGGATAAGTCCTTTCAAAAGGTGGCGGATTGAACATAGTTATGAATAGGAGGGCTTCATTCCGCCGGGATTCAAGGTCTAGGTGGGCTTAATATTCCCGTGGGTTGGGTGGTTCTAGTAAGCCTGGGCAGGCGTTCATTTATTCAACTTCACTAACGAGAAGAATTAGCTCCCTAACGTCTTACCTCTGCTGTTTCCTTATGGATGATCGGGTTACTCTTTGACACCAATGGGAAAAGGGTATTTTGGTCTTTCAATTTCAGTAGGATTGGGATACATAAATCGATGCTTGCGAACAACAGGTTAGTTAGGCACAGGATCACAAGGAGTATATGGCCCTGGCCAAATGAGGGGTAATTAGATCTGGTAAAATCAGCATTTGATAATTAGGTGTACGGTTAGACCGTTCTTCGGCTTTGCGAGGAGAGATCTGGAGGGAGATCTAAATCAGTTTTCCATGCATACATGCGAGTAGTCAGTTGGCCATCCAGTGAATTAATAAAAGTCGAGATCTCCCTTTTGCTTGTGAATTGGGCATTACCTCACTCACTTCAATTGCCGCTTGGCCCTTTTGACTGGGTGGATCTCTTAGATATTGCTCAGTTCTGCTTAAACCTACAAAGGAGCTCTTCATCCAACAAGAGCCCTTTCGAGCTGGTAACAGGCCAACAACCGCTTACACCCCAGACGGTTCTTGCTTGGTATAAAGGAAGTAGCCCCAAAGCATATCAATTTGCCAAGGATTGGCAACATAGAGATGGCACGAGCATATGTTGAGAAGGCATCTTGAAGAATTAAGAAAGAGGCCGATCAGAAGAGGAAACCAGACAAGTTTCAAGTGGGAGACATGGTGCTAGTACGTTTGAAGCCTGAGCAACTAAAGTGATTTCGTCGCATTCACAAAGGATTAGTTCGAAAGAACGAAGGACCATTCCCTATCGTTGCTCGCATTGGGAAGGTCTCCTATAAACTCGGGTTGTCAAAGTCTTATTACCGAAATCATCAGGTCTTCCGTGCAAGTGACAACCCGAAGGAACGAGAATACTTAGTGCGGTGGAGGGGCCTATCTGATCGCATTGGGAAGGTCTCCTATAAACTCGGGTTGTCAAAGTCTTATTACCGAAATCATCAGGTCTTCCGTGCAAGTGACAACCCGAAGGAACGAGAATACTTAGTGCGGTGGAGGGGCCTATCTGAAGCTGAAACCAGCGGGGAACTCGCCAGGAACTTGTTACAAGAGAGCGCAGACAGGATTGAAGAGTACTTGGCGAAGAAGTCGACGAGGACGTCGACCGTATAAGTGGGGGAAGGGCCCATCATAAGTCAGTATGAGCTCTTTATGCACCTTGCGATAGACTCAACACAGGTTTGGCTGAAGCTTGACAAGGACTACTTAACCAATCTTGAAGTGGGCAGGCCTTCTATCCCTGTCTGCCCACTTTTTCATTCTCTTGGCTGCCTTCTCTAAGTATGCTTTTGCAATTTCAGTTTGTTTGTGCCAGTCTTTAGCAAACTTATAGGCATAGGGACTTCTACCAGTGTAGCCGGTTACAACCGTGTGGGGAACAAAAGGTTGTTGGCCAATTGCTAGCTCAAACGGGCGGATGCAGAGCTTTTCTGCAAGTTATAGCTAAATTTTGCTACGTCCAACAGCTCTACTCCATTTTTTTGGTTAGCACTCACGAAGTTTCTTTGGTACTCCTCTGGCAACGCGTTTATCCGGCCGTCTGTCTGCGAGGGGCCGTGGAGAAGTTGAGTTTCGAGCCCCAGAGTATAATCTGTCAAAAACTTCCCCTGGGTCTCGATCACTCACAATAGACAAGGGCCTTCGACGAAATAAATCGAAAATGATGAATTGCTATTGTACCTTTGACCGTTCTCCATGGTTGCGCCTCGGATCGAAAGCTTGGCTGGGTACTTACTGTGGAAGAGACTTCCGGTCCAGAAGGCCGGGAGGAAAGGAACACCAGTGAGCATAGCAGGTCCAGACCAATTGACTTGACCAACATAGCCCGGTTGAAGCATCTCCAGGTTGCAGATCGGGGTCCTGGAGTGGTCCGTGCTTTACTACTTCCTGGTGGCCTTTCTTTTGGACAGAGCCCGTTCAGGTGGCCATATTGAAACCCTAAAGAACCGGGGGTCCCGATAAGTGACCAGAGCAAGGCCGGGATAAACTATTCATTGGGGGTTGGTTTGGCCAGTACCCTAGCCAGTCGGTATCCCTGTACTGATATATTGACTGAGCCGGTCCCGGATAACCTTCAAGAGATTGTGTTCCAGCGCCCGGATACTGTGAGCAGTTCCAGAGCCGTTACCGATCCGGTCCTTGAGCCTTTCCCGGAGAGTCTCCCGATCCATGGAAGGCCTGGCTACCGATGTTACCGATCCGGTCCTTGAGCCTTTCCCGGAGAGTCTCCCGATCCATGGAAGGCCTGGCTACCGATGTGGATGATTCACCCGGCGTATTACAATGCCTTCGGAGCCCGTCCCGAAGACTGAAAACTAGGTTCTTATCGATCCGGAGTTGCAAGGGTTGGTGTGGCCTTATCCATAGCCTCGATCCTTATCCCGAGGCGGAGCCCTGGCTTCGGTGACCTAGGAGGGATAGGATAGGAGGATCGGTCGTATGCGTGGCGTGGCCTCTGGCTTCTCCCGCGTGCATTCTACAAGCAAGAGCATCCAAGCGAGTATACGTTCCCGTTCCCGTGCCCGCTAAGAGAGGAGTTGGTGATTGTCTTGATCCTTTGCACTAAGGCGGTTAGTGATGATTGGCATGGGGGTCCGCTAATCACGAGGATGAGACTTGACTTCCCTTCCTTTTCCGCTGCATAGCTAACGTTATTGTCTTTAGAGTTCCGTGATAGGTTTCTGGTGCAGTTCTGCTCACCCTACTCCTCTCAAAAGTGTTGTTGCTATGTGTTACATCGTCCCGACCTTTGCTTTGGATTGATCGGTGGAGTAGTCCACTCTCCTGCTGGAGTGTCTATTTCACATGGCAACAACACTTTTGAGTTCTATGTCGGTCGCCCCAGACGACGGGCGAGTTCAGTCGGAGTCTCAACTACCACACAACTACTATACCACTACCACTCCACGAGTGGATTCAACAAGAAGGGGGACGGAGCAAAGACATCTCTTGGCCAGAACCGGACATTGCCCTTTACCATCTCACCACTAGGAGACTGGGACTCGAGGCGTGGTTAAGTATTCCCTTCCGCTCTGGAAGTCAATTTATTTCCTATCTTTCGGTGAACAATATCTTTATTTTCTTTTATTTTATGTTCTAGGAATAAGATACCTTCCTCTGCAGTGAGCTTCTAGAGAGCGTGAAGTCAGTCTTGTAGATCCAGGGTTTTTCCGACGTAGCCACCTATGCCCTACCCGAAGGGGCGGTGGTTCCTTGTCTCTGTTATCCCTATCTCTCACAAGAGCGACTTAACACAACAATCCATCGAAGCTCGTCGTACGTAGTCCTCTCTTTCTTATTCTTCGAGGCCCTAAAGTCCAACATCCAACCGAAGCCATGCGAGCATCCAAATCCACGGACCCAAGTGCAACTTGGCTAGCTGACTTATGGATGGCAGGTAGTCGATCCGAGGCATTAACTTAACAAGCTGTCAATCGAACGAACACAAGGGAGAATAACAGCGTCTGACCGGAATAATCAAACTTGAATCAGGGTAGTCGCCTGAACTCAAGAAGGTTCGTCGTACAATTTCGGCGATTACAAAAAGAAAGATATCCCTCTCCCTTAGTGTCTTTCCACTTCCGTCGTTCAGGAACAAACACTTCGCCTAATTGAGTCCCGGCCCGGTTTGTCTCCACTAACCAATTACGTTACGACCACTGAACAAACTTGGTTGACGAACATGGTTTATGCGCCGCTAATGTAGCGGCTTGTCGAGCATTTGACAAACTCACACCATCCATTTCAAATGGGATTTGTCCCGTGGACACACGAGCAATCCAACCCGTAGGATTTCCTTTTCCTCTTCCCATTCTCACTTCTGTAGGTTTCCCGGTAATAGGGAGATCTGCGAGAACTCTTACCCATATCTTACCATTTCTTCGGAATTGTCCGCTCATAGCACGATGGAATTGTCCGATTGTAGCCCGACGCGCTGCTTCAATGGCTCGATATGAAAGACGACCAGCTCTACAACTTTGAGTGCCATATCTTCCAAAACCAAGTTGTGTACCGTCCGGTTCGCGACCCCTACTACATCTGCCTTTACGATATTTACTAAATTTCGTACGTTTCGGATATAGCACGTCTCTTATTTTTTTCCTATATGAGATCCGCACTTTGACACCTGAGATTCCGTAACGAGTAGAAACTTCTGCAGAAGCATAATCGATTTTCTGGTTCAATACATTACGAGATGTTTTTCCATACTTTCCGCGTTCAGTTCTAGCAATTTCTGCACCTTTTGATCGACCTGAACAACAAATACGGATCCCCAACACCCTTTTTGGCATATATAATTTGATATTCTTCACTATTTTACTAAAAATGGAACGAAATGATCTTTTTTTTTTCCTCGGTTGAAAAGAGATGTCTTGAGCAATCGGAGAAGCACTTTGATAAACATATTTAATCTTGACCGACTCAATTAAGGTATTAGTGTTTGTTCTATTAGACAACAAAGATCGCATTTTTTTCACTTCGTTCAAATAAGAGTTGTACGGAATTTTTCTCTTTTTTTTAGCTTTCTCTATCATCATCTCTATTCCCTTTATCAATTCTCCTATCCCACCTAGGTCTATTAATTTTTCTATAAATTTAATTACCTTCTCCTTACCCATGAGGTTCCAACATTGGATCCTTAATTGACCTAGGAATTGTTCCCAGGCATACTCATAAAAAAAAAGGTTATTATACACCCCATCCCTTGAAAATAAAAAGGTAGCACCGAAGAAAGGAAAGAGCGAGATGGTGGTTTTTGTTGTTCCCGCGAAGCGAAGATCATTCGCCAAGCGAATGCAGTGGGTAAACCTCTTTTTGGCTTCGGCCAAACACTTTTTCTCGCGGGTCGAGCTTTCTACAAAAAAAGCGATGCGAGAACGTATTCTCTTATCTAAGCTTCTTACCTGTGTATTCGCTCCCCCCATCGTAGATGGTTCAGCCACGCCCGGTGCCACGAAATGATTGAGAACTACGACGGGGTCGAAATGCATTTTGTTCTTTGTATTCAATAAGTATTGCATGACCGAATAATTCAAGGAGGGGCGCACTGCAGGGAGGGTCCTTTTTAGTAGATGACTCGTTGGGAAAAAGAACATTTGACTCGTTGGGAAAAAGAACATTTGCGTTTTTCTGAAGGAGTCGTAATTTTCTATCAGGAACGCAATGTCATTTACAACCCCGGCGTATTTCGGATGCTTGAAAGCCCCCCGAAGTGATTTAGAAAGATTCTTCTTTCTCGATGGTGATCGGTCATGGTATCCATAGCGTTGCTTCTTTTTCGGCCAAATCCGGATTTCATTTTGCTTCTCCCGGTCGTCGAGCCTGATCGACTCGACTCTTTTCCCAGCCCCCCGGCCTCTCACTTCGTTTCGTTCTTCTTCTGTACCGTCGCTTGAATGAAGACACCCGAAAGACGACTTTCTGCACCTACCCGGCCCTTCTTCTGTTCCTGGTCTGGATTTGTAGCGTCGTTTCAGTCGTCGTGGTCGACGGGGAAGAAATAAATTAATGAATGTTCTTTTGGGAAAATGTAGAATAATACACCTACCGAGACGAAAGCCAAAGGTGCGTCTCGTAGGTGGACGTATCGAACCGAAAAAAGATCTCAGATTGACATCTTGATACACGGATTTACCATAATAATAAATAGAGTCAATGGTGACTCCGCCGTGGGAAGAGCCGCTTCTTTCTTGCTTGATAGGGGGGCCTCCATTCATTCACCAGCGCAGACTACAAGTGCTCTCCGAACCGTGCTGGATAGTCACCCATCACACGGCTCTCAAAACCAACCTGTGGTGGATCCCGGGGGGCAAAGTGAAAGCGCTTGATCCTTTGCCCCATACTTTGAGATGCTCCTCCCCGCCGATCAAGAGCAGCGACGCTGCTCGTGATAGGCGTTAGCGGCAAGCCGCTAACGTTCGGTTCGGATAAGTCAAGTCCCCTCGGTCGGTTCGCTCAGGTGGTCTTCCCTTATCTTCCCTAACGTTCAGAGTTGTTCTGGTTTGAGAAAGGAGCACCGGCCGAGCGCCCTGAATGAATAATAAATGGACAGCTGAGGGAATCCATGATTCTTATTCGACCGATAATAAGCTAGCAACATGTCGATTACACACCGGAGGTTGGTAAGAACTGAGGGACAATGCCCCCTAACCTAAGTGGGCCTACCAGCGAAGCAACTGGTACTTGATCGGGCGGGGGCGGTTTGGTTTCGTGCAACGCCCCCGCAGCAGGAAGAGGCTGTTGTCATTTCAAAGGAAACGCTCCCACCCCAGAAGGGCGCCCTCGCTCTCTTGGCAAAACGCTTCGAAAGAAGAACGTCTACAAGTAGCACAGAAACCCGCGGAAACCCGGCCCCACTCGCTTCATTCTATGCTTGAAAGGATCCGAGTCCTTCGCTCTAGAAACGGTTCGAACTTGACTAGGATATGGGGCGCAACAACGGAACTCTTTTATTAAGACTTTACCCTTCCATTTAGTATAAGTCAGCAAGCAGCTTCCCCTCGCTTTTATTAAGACTTTACCCTTCCATTTAGTATAAGTCAGCAAGCAGCTTCCCCTCGGTCGGTTGAACCACCAGCTTCCCCATCACCTCCTCCAGGTCAGGATGGCACCTCTTGCAAGATTCGTATTCTTCCCAGCTCCCAACCTGCCCTTCGCCAGTTGGAAATAGAGGCAAGAGTCCATCCATATCCCTACTAGTGGTTATTCTTTAAAATTTATTTTATATTCTCTTATTTTATTTTAATGACAGCTTAAACTAGGCTCCACTTTAGATAGGGTTTTCGGTCTTAATCAAGATAGGTCAGGGGCGCGTCGGAACGGTCGGTAGCTGCTTAGTCTCATCCGAGAGTCCAATCTTTTATTACTGCTTTTGTGTCTTTGAAAAAAAAAGAAAGAAGGGGGTCGATTTAGGCTCCTTCCCTTCCACTGCATAGCTGCGCTAGCAGGTACTACGAGCCCTCTGTCCCACGCTCGCGTGGTTCACCGGTTCCGCCGAAAACTCTCATTTGTTGAAGCGGAGCATAGTGCGCTTTAGGCGCCGAGCGAGAAACGTCTCTTCTTGCGTTTCGGTTTATTCACTGATCTGAAACTTTGCACTTGTTTTCTTATTGATTCCAGGGGCGCCGGGGCCCCGGATGCGCTTGCGTTTCGGTTTATTCACTGATCTGAAACTTTGCACTTGTTTTCTTATTGATTCCAGGGGCGCCGGGGCCCCGGATGCGCTAGCGATCGGCACATAGGGGAGTGGTTGCCCGGGTTTCTCGGCCTGGTATCCTGCACCTCGCGTTCATGATATCTACATTAAACTGTGCCCCGGAGACACGGTCGAAGCACGCCCGCCCAGTGTGCTTCTTTCACGACATGCTCTGGTCCCGGGTGTCTTCCTGTGGTCTTCTAGCGTT